TTCCTCCTCATGTCAACATATTTTATTGTCTAGGGGGGATTACGCTTACTTGTTTTTTAGTACAAGTAGCTACGGGTTTTGCTATGACCTTTTACTATCGTCCAACTGTTACAGAGGCTTTTTCCTCTGTTCAATACATAATGACTGAGGCCAACTTTGGTTGGTTAATTCGATCAGTTCATCGATGGTCAGCAAGTATGATGGTTCTAATGATGATTTTGCACGTATTTCGTGTGTATCTTACGGGTGGGTTTAAAAAACCCCGCGAATTAACTTGGGTTACAGGGGTGGTTCTGGCTGTATTGACCGCATCTTTTGGCGTAACTGGTTATTCCTTACCTCGGGACCAAATTGGCTATTGGGCAGTAAAAATTGTAACAGGCGTGCCTGAAGCTATTCCTATAATAGGATCACCTTTGGTAGAATTATTACGTGGAAGTGCTAGTGTGGGCCAATCCACTTTGACTCGTTTTTATAGTTTACATACTTTTGTATTGCCTCTTCTTACTGCCGTATTTATGTTAATGCACTTTTCAATGATACGTAAGCAAGGTATTTCGGGTCCTTTATAGAGAAGGCAGATCATAAATATTTGTAATTTATCATATCGGGGAGGAACAAGAGTCTTTCATTGCCACAAATATGGATTATTTCAAAATAAGGCATGTTATTTGGATACTTCTATTCAACTCTGAAGTATTTTTTATTTGATACAAATCGTATAGTTGAAGTATATTTTACTAAAAGAGGATGGATTATGGGAGTGTGTGACTTGAACTATTGATTGGTCCATGCAGATATATGATTTTATCCGCCACGTTGGAATTCACAACCCAATGTGTCTCCGCATCCAACCATTACGTCAATCCCTTGTATGTAGCATAGGATAGGCCGGTTCACTTGAGGATAATATTTTCTATGATCATACCCGAATCATGTCATGCATGAACAGGCTCCGTAAGATCCCTAGAATAAGTGATGTGGAATGATCCAATGTTCTATTTATTCCACTTTTTTTGATTTTTCTTTTTTTTTTTTTAATAATTTTCTTATACTTATAATTTAGAATTAATTGATAGTATTAGTATTTCGTATTAATTTTATAGTAATCGTAGTAATTTTTTTATAGTATGTAGATGCATTCATTTCCTCTGCATCGACCCTGATCTATGATACTATCGGAGTGAAATAAGGGATCTAAGGAAGAACAGGGGCTATACTTTCTTAGTAACAAGTAAAAACTTTGTATTTTTGTATGTAATACAATCTGTGGGGATAAATACCAACCAAAAGACATGAGACAATCCAAAAAGCACTTGATCATGATCAAATTTGTAAGCCTACTTGGATATTGAGCATTTCCTTGTTGCCAGAACTGAATTCTTTGCAATGAATCGTTGCAACTCGGGGAAATGGAATTTGATAAATCTTTTCTTTCTTACATAGAGTCATTCTACATTATATATATTATATATGTAGATATGTATGAAATATAGATCTTCTATGGACCTATTTCTGTGATTCTTTTGATTCTTGCTCGAGCCGGATGATAAAAAATTATCATGTCCGGTTCCTTTGGGGGATGGATCCACAAGAATTCACCTATCCAAATAACAAAGAAACCTGATTTGAATGATCCTGTATTAAGAGCTAAATTGGCTAAAGGGATGGGACATAATTATTATGGAGAACCTGCATGGCCCAATGATCTTTTATATATTTTTCCAGTAGTAATTCTAGGCACTATTGCATGTAATGTGGGCTTAGCAGTTCTAGAGCCGTCAATGATCGGTGAACCGGCGGATCCGTTTGCAACTCCGTTGGAAATATTACCCGAATGGTACTTTTTTCCCGTATTTCAAATACTTCGCACAGTACCCAATAAGTTATTGGGTGTTCTTTTAATGGTTTCAGTACCAATAGGATTATTGACAGTACCTTTTTTGGAGAATGTCAATAAATTCCAAAATCCATTTCGTCGTCCAGTAGCTACAACAGTCTTTTTGATCGGTACCGCAGTAGCTCTTTGGTTAGGTATTGGAGCAACTTTACCTATTGAGAAATCCCTAACTTTAGGTCTTTTTCAAATTGATTAAACCGTGAAATACCATGACATAGGTATCTAAGGAAGATCCAGAAGGGGATCTTCCCTAGATACATCAATCTTATTATGATCTATTCTGCAAATATATGGATCGTGTCGGAGATTAAAAACTCATTCTATTCTTTTTTCTTTCTTAAAAACTAAAAAATGAAAAAAGTCCAATGGATTTAAAATGAAAACTTTTTCTTAGGTAAATTGATTGCAAAATGTTTCTGTAGAGTGCCCAATATCTGTTTTACATCTTCTATGCGAAAATATTCCATTTTTAGAAGATCTTCTTGACTGTGACTCAAAAGGTCCAATAATGTATGTATATTGGACCTTTTGAGACAATTATAGGTCCTGGAAGACAATTCTGATTGGTCAATAAAAATACATGTCAATGGAATTCCTTTTTTTTTCTTTAAATTATTGAATCTTTCTTGAAAAGAAAAAAGGGGTAAATTCCATCTGTTTTCATTTTCCTCGAAATTCATGTCCTCTTCCTCTGCATGTAGAAAAGGAATCAATAAATCAATCAAATTACGAGAAGCTTCATAAAGTGCTTCTTTAGGAGTTAAACTTCCATTTGTCCATATTTCTAGAAATAGTATCTCTTGTTTTTCATTCCCATTCCCATAAGAATGAATACTATGATTCGCATTTCTAACAGGCATAGATACAATATCTATAGGATAACTTCCATCGTGAGAGTCATTTGTGGATTTCATACGATATCCGCGATCTCTCTTGATTTGTAATTCAATACACAAATCAATTGGTTCTGTCAGGTTAGCTATATGCTGTGCCGTGTCAACTATTTCTACAGAAGGTGGTGAGATGATATCTTGAGCTGTTATGTATTTTGGACCCCTGACGCAAATGGATGCGTCCCTAACTCCATAGAGATTACTTCTCAATACAATCTCTTTCAAATTTATTAAAATCTCATGTACTGATTCTTCAATACCTGCTATCGTAGAATATTCATGCAGCACATTTTCAGATTTTGCACGTGTGATACAGGTTCCTTCTATTTCTCCAAGTAAAGCCCTTCGCATGGCAATACCTATGGTATCGGCTTGACCTTTCATAAGCGGGGACAGAACGAAACGACCATAATAAAGACGCTTGCTGTCTACTCTTGATTCAACACATTTCCACTGTAGTGTTCGAGTGGATCCTGCTACTTCTTCTCGAACCATACTATTATTTTTCTTTTATTTATGATTATTGGATCAGATCATTGAATCATTTATTTCTCTTGGAATCTCTTGAATTCTTATTTCTACACACGTCTTTTTTTAGGGGGGCGACATCCATTATGCGGCATGGGTGTTACATCACGTACGAAACTTAATAGCATCCCATTTCTACGAATGGCTCGTAATGCCGCATCTCTTCCGAGACCTGGACCCTTTATCATAACTTCCGCTCGTTGCATACCCTGATCAACTAATGTACGAATAGCATTAAAAGCCGCGGCTTGAGCAGCATAAGGTGTTCCTTTTCTTGTACCTCTGAATCCAGAAGTACCTGCGGAAGCCCAAGAAACCACCCGACCTCGTACGTCTGTAACAGTTACAATAGTATTGTTGAAACTCGCTTGAACATGAATAACTCCTTTTGGTATTCTACGTTCATTCTTATTTGAACCAATACGTGCATTCTTACGTAAACCAATTTTTGCTATAGATTTTGTCATATTTTATTAGATCATATTCTAAAATAAAAAAGAATCAGAAAGATACGGGGATATCCATTTCATATGAAAACGAATCCTTTCTTCTTTCTTTTTACATGTACATGGGTTTTTCTTTTAAAAAGTTCTTGATTTAGAACTTGAGAAGAATTATCCCTGTCTCTGTTTATGTCTCGGATTGGAACAAATGACTATAATTCGTCCCCGCCTACGAATCAAGCGACATTTTTCACAAATTTTACGAACAGAAGCCCTTATTTTCATATTTATCATTCCTTACTTTCATTCTGAATCTATTTTTTGTTGGAAACAAGAATCAGTTTATTGGATTTTTGAACTTCGAATTATATCCCTACGAAAAGAATGTTTAAAATAATGATTTAATCGTTCGAATCTTTTTTGCGAAGTCTATAAATTATACGTCCCCTGGTTGAATCATAACGACTCATTTCGATTTTGACTCTATCTCCGGGTAGTATACGTATAAAACTGCGCCGGATTCTCCCTGAAATATAACCTAGAATTAGATCTTCATTATCTAACCGAACTCGGAACATACCGTTGGGAAGTGATTCAGTAATTAAACCCTCATGAATCAATTTTTGTTCTTTCATTCCAGGGAACCCCCTTTAAGTATCAACTAATAGAGGAAGAGTTCTATAATTCACTTCTCCTCTCTATTTTACAACTAGTAAGTTCGAGAGAAACTTAGGGTACCTCAGGATAATCACCATATATAACACAAAATTTCTCCTCCAATTTTTTCTAGTCGAGCTTCTCGATCTGTCATTATACCTCGAGAAGTAGAAAGAATTACAATTCCCATTCCACCTAAAATCTTAGGAATTCGTTGATAGTTGGAATAGATTCGTAGACCGGGTCGGCTGATACGCTTTAAAATTATTTTATTCCCTTTCCTAGTCTTTCTATGTCGTAAGGTTGAAACCAAGAAATTTTTTTGACTTTCTTGATGTTTTCGAACGTTTTTAATAAAACCTTCTCGTAAAAGTATTTTTACAATGTTTTTAGTGATATTAGTAGATACTATTTTAACTCTTCCCTTTTGATCTATGTCAGCATTTCTTATAGAAGTTATTATATCGGCAATAATGTCCCTACCCATGACGAACTATAGTTATTGGTGCCTCCTCATTTTGATATAATCAACATGCTTCTTTTTTGTTTTATTTTTTATTTAATTTTTAAATTCTAAAAAATTATTATAAATTTCAAATATATGCATGAGACACAATCTATTAATCGGATCTCTTTCAGATATTTGAATATTATAGATATAGATAGGATATATCCTATCTTCATCTATAATACTTCGGGTGCTAATGAAACTATTTTAGTAAAATTCAACTGTCGCAATTCCCGAGCAATCGCACCAAAAATTCGAGTTCCTTTTGGATTTCCTTCTTGATCAATGATAACCGCTGCATTGTCATCATATCGTATTATCATGCCGTTGTCACGTTTGAGTTCTTTACACGTGCGTACAATCACAGCTCTAATTATTTCGGATCTTTCTAGAGGCATGTTGGGCACTGCTTCTTTGATTACAGCAACGATAACATCGCCAATATGAGCATATCGGTGATTACCAGTTCCTATGATTCGAATACACATCAATTCTTGAGCTCCGCTGTTATCCGCTACATTCAAAAGGGTCTGAGGTTGAATCATATCATTTTTATTTGATTATTTCAATGCAAGGGATAATGGAAAAAAGAAATATTGTCTGTCCAGAGATAAAGAAATCTGTGGTTTTTTTTCATTCTCAATGTTCCTTCTTCTTTTACTTTTGTTTATCTATCCTGAAATAATAAATTGAGTTCGTATAGGCATTTTGCATGCAGCTATTTCCATAGCAGTTTTGGCTACAGTTTCTGATACTCCACTCATTTCATAAAGTATTCGGCCCGGTTTAACAACGGATACCCAATATTCGGGGGATCCCTTGCCCGAACCCATACGCGTTTCTGTAGGTCTTACAGTAATAGGTTTGTCGGGAAAGATACGTACCCATATCTTTCCACCACGACGCGCATATCGTGTCATTGCTCTTCGCCCTGCTTCTATTTGTCTAGCTGTGATCCAAGCAGGTTCAAGTGCCTGAAGAGCGTATCTGCCAAAACAAATATGATTGCCTCGGCAAGATATTCCCTTCATTCTACCTCTATGTTGTTTACGAAATCTGGTTCTTTTGGGGTTATAGTTGATGGTTTTTTATGAATTCCATCTCTACTGCAGAGCCGGACATGAGAGTTTCTTCTCATCCAGCTCCTCGCGAATGAAATGATTCAATAATATTACACATACGCATGTATTTATGTATTTCATTCTATCAAAATGAAAAGAATATACTAATTTTTTTATATTGAATTTGTTAAATCATAGGTAACTTTATATATAACTAGATAACTAGGCGTTTTTGTTTATATATAATGCTTCTTTATTTTCTAAAAATTCCTAAAGTATTTTACTTTACCTCTATTTATATTGAATTACGCCAATAGTCATCCAATAAATGAAATTCTAAAAATAAAGAAAGGGTTCGCGGGCGAATATTGACCCTTTCCTCCTTCATTTGTAGGGTCAATTCATGACCATTCATAAAAAATCCATTTTTTATTGGTTCATTTCGCCATCCTACCCAATGAATCATTAGGATTTATTTGTTTTCAAGAAAATCCTATGTAGTCACAGGTTTCATCGTTCCCATAGCTTCTCCTTTAATGTTTAGGCCTGAACTCTGCAATGGAGCTCTCAACAAAATCTGTTATTTGTTTCCGAGTAAATCTCCTCAGTTTTTCTTAACCCGAAGCTCAATTTTTTCTTTGTTTGTATATTTCTTATTAGATTGTATTGTAATTGTATATTTTGTATTTTTCTTGTATATTTATGTTGATGCTTTATAACACTGCCTTTTTTATAGGGTAATTTTTCATAAACCATACATATGGGAATCCTATATCATTGAGATCTTTATTCTCTCTTTCTATCATCCTTCCTTTTTTCTACATCCCTTTTTTTTTCACAATTCATAATCAGATTTTTTTTATGAAAAGAATTTCAGTTGCTACAACTATATGATAGATTCAGTCATATAGTGACTTTTTCTTGGGATCTCGACAATACGAAGCAATAAGTTGGTTATTAGTTTTGAATTTCTTTAGTTTTGATAGTTACTAAGTTTATAGTGGGGTTAGCCTTTTTTTTTCAATTTAAATTCTCAACTCTAAAGAAAAAACTAACGAGTCACACACTGAGCATAGCAATTATACTAAAATATAAATTAAATTTTTATTAAACCTTATAGAATTATAATTGTTCGTTTTTCTTTTATTAAAAAAGAAAAAAAAATAATAAAAGAGTTTCTAAATTTTTTATATCGATGAGCAGAATGGCGAGATAAAGAAAGGTCCATTCTTCTTATTTTTTATTTTCCTTATTCTTGGTTTACAAATATCCAAATTTTGATGCCTAAGACTCCATAGATAGTTCTAATTGTATGGGAACAGTGATCAATTTTAGCGCGAATTGTTTGTAAGGGAACCCTGCCTTCTCTGATCCATTCGACACGTGCAATCTCTTTTCCGTCGATACGCCCTGCAATTTGCACTTGAATTCCTTTTGTACCCGTTTGTTCAGTTAATTCAATAGCTTTTTTCATTGCCTTTCGAAATGAGACTCTATTTTTTAATTGTAA